AAAAGGGGGGGGGGTGGCCGATTTCGTGAAAGATAGAATCAGTAAATCTAAAACTACTGCTTTTTTGTGAGATCGTCAATTATACACCAAAGGTGTATTTAGAGTAGACCAAATCAGTATAGCTATCCTTTCTCTAACGCAGCAACGCAGTATCAATAAGTACCGAAAGGAAATGCTATATCTTCCTTGTCTATGTATAAATATACGTTTCCTTATAATTTAGAATATAAGATCTAAGTAAGGTTTACATTAGCGGCTTCATCATAGTAATAGAAAGTAAAGATTTTGAATGGTATGTTATGTAAAATCTATAAATCCCCTTCGTGGTTCATATTTTTTTTTTTAGATCATGGTACAATTTTATCTTTCCAAATCTAATGGGCAATGAACCAACCTATTATATTACTGTACAGAATTCAATGAGTTCAAATTAAAAAAGTAAAAGGGAATATCAAGCCCTTAGATCTATTGAAAAAAAAAAATGAGAAAAATGTAGGTTATTTTCGAATTCAATTCTTTTGTTTTATTCTATTTCTATTAAAAAATTACTTAAACTTAAATAGTTTTGGAATATTGCACAAGGAATCTGTTGATTCGGAATCACAGGATCGGTCAATGGCACAGTTGATGAATCCCTTTTTCCGCCTATATTACCTATATCTATCTTTTTTTTAGTGTCCATCTATAATGACTGATGAATCAAGAATTTTCAATTGGAACTAGACTAATTCTTTCAATAAGTTTTTCTTACCATTGTATATGGATTGAAACTTAGGTAAATGTTTTATTCACATATGTAATAAAAGAACATATCTAATTTAGCTCTTTCATGCTTATTCTAACTAGTTATTTCGGTTTTTTAGTGGCTGCTTCAACTATAACTGCAGCTCTATTTATTGGTTTGAACAAGATACGACTTATCTGAAATGAATGAAATTAAATAAACAATAAAAAAAAAAAAAAAAGCCCCCTGAATATTCATATTTCATTTCCGGTATTCTATGGTTCCTTTCCGCGTCAATTGCCAATTCCTGGTCATTGAGATTCACGGATAATTCAGATTAATATTTAGGGATAGATCTTACCTCTCTTTTTATTCCCTAAAACAAATTGAAATGATTGAAGTTTTCCTATTTGGAATCGTCTTAGGTCTAATTCCTATTACTTTAACAGGATTATTTGTAACTGCATATTTACAATACAGACGCGGTGATCAGTTGGACCTTTGATTGAGTAACTTTTATTTTTGTAATTTGACCTCCTACAAGGAGGAGGTCAAATTAAAGTTGCAATTAAACTTTGTTTTAGTTTTGTGAAGTTATTTCATTATAATTCGACATAACATAAACGGAATCACGCTCTGTAGGATTTGAACCTACGACATCGGGTTTTGGAGACCCGCGTTCTACCGAACTGAACTAAGAGCGTTTTCTTATATCCCATAAGATTAGATTCGATTGTAAAGAAAATATTTTTTGACCCTTGGGGGGGTCTTGTGTACATATAGTATGCAAAAATTATGTCCAATTTTACCCGATCTTACTCAATGAATCTCTTGTAACTGTCCATAGGAGAAAGAATAGTAGGGATGGCAGGATTTGAACCCGCGACATTTTGTACCCAAAACAAACGCGCTACCAAGCTGCGCTACATCCCTTTTTAAGATTGTTGTACAGTGTCATTGTACAAAATCCATGTCTTGTTTTCTACATCGTTCGTTTTTCACCTATTTTTCCTCTACCTTACTACCTATTACCTATATAATATATATATATATATATTAGATATTAGGTAGAATTAGGTATTTAGATATTAGGTAGAATTAGGTATAATGTTCTTGTCATTTTTTTTTTTTTTTAGTTTCATATAATCATATGTTTAATCTAATTTTTTTATTATTTATTATTTATAATTATATTAATTTCTAATTATATAATATATAATTAATAATAATATATATAATATATATAATATAATATAATATTTATAATATAATATATAATATAAATATAATGATTAATAATAAAGAATGATTAATAATAAAGAAAAAAAATTAAAATAAATAAATATCAAAGAAGAAGGAGGATTTAAAATGCGAGATATAAAAACATATCTCTCCACGGCACCTGTGCTAACCACTCTATGGTTTGGGTCTTTAGCGGGTCTATTGATAGAAATTAATCGTTTATTTCCAGATGCCTTGTCATTCCCCTTTTTTTAATTCTAATTTAATTCTTGTCTTGTATTGATATGTGAAGAAATGAAGAAGATTTGAGATACCATTCCACGTAACATGGCTTCAATTTAGATCCCCTTTTCTTTAGGATAGGAAAAAAAAGTGTATCGAACCTCAGTCAAAATACAGTGAATCTACGATATAATTTGGGATAAAAGAAATAGAAATGTGGATTAGGAATTAGGATAGAAAAGGAATAATTCCTAGTTAGAAAAAATTGTATTACTTAATTATTACTATATTTAATATTCTTATATTAATGAACTTCTATTAATGAATATGACTCTCTTTCTTTATTGTTTTAGATTATAGTACTTCGAAGTCATTCGACTTCTAATAATAATAATATTTTTAAATTCCATCTCTAGTTAGTAAATATATATTTTTTATTTTATTTTTGGTTCGGATCAAAAACAAAAATGAGGAGAGTTAAAAAGTTAAGTCGATCCAAAATGAAAAGGAGGTCCATGGCCAAGGGTAAAGATATCAGAATTATAGTGATTTTGGAATGTACCAGTTGTGTTCGAAAGGGTGTCAATAAAGAATCGCCGGGCTTTTCTAGATATATTACTCAAAAGAATCGACACAATACACCCAATCGATTAGAATTGAGAAAATTTTGTCGCTATTGTCAAAAATATATGATTCATGGGGAAATAAAGAAATAGATGGAACAGAATGCATGTGTGATTTTTCCAAGGAGCGGGAAGAGTAAGAACTTGACATCTTTACATAGATAATACAAACCAAATCCTATTTTGGTCGGATCTTAAATGAATAAAAAAAAGTAGAATTGTATTTTCTAGATTATTTTATTTATATTCTAATTATTATATAATATTTCATTATTCTAATTATTTAATTATTATTATTTATTATATTATTATAATTATAAATATTATTATAATTATAAATTATATATTAAGAATATTAAATATTATATAATTATATATTATATATAAATTATATATAAGATAAATTATATATAAGATATAAGTATAAGAAATAAACAAACAAGGAATAAGCAAACCATGGATAAATACAAACAACCTTTTCGTAAATACAAGCGATCTTTTCGTAGGCGTTTACCCCCAATTGGATCGGGGGATCGAATCGATTATAGAAACATGAGTTTAATTAGTCGATTTATTAGTGAACAAGGAAAAATCTTATCTAGACGGATGAATAGGTTGACCTTGAAACAACAACGATTAATTACTATTGCTATAAAACAAGCTCGTATTTTATCTTCGTTACCTTTTCGTAATAATGAGAAACAATTGGAGAGAAGGAAGTCGATCCCTAGAACTACAGGTCCTAGAACAAAAAAAAATAGACATACTCCTCAAAACTCCAATAGGAACTCAAGCTCAGATTAATGTTTTGCTCGAAAAACCTAGAATCCCGAGTTGATTTTTGTGTTATAAAATGTTATAAAAAAGGAAAAATGGGTAATAAATTTTTTTTTTTGAAAGATGCTCGTTTATTTCAAATCTTAATTTCTTTTTCTTCTATCTTCCCGGAGAATGGACTCCGGGAAATTCTGTTTCAATCATTCTTGTTTCCTGTATAGTATATTCTTATATTCTATTAAGATTCTTTTATTCCTTTATTTGTATTTGATTGATTAATGATTTTATTTGAAATCATATCAAAACAAATCTTATTTGATAGGACTATTTGCACAAGTATTTTACGATTCAGAAGCAATTGTTTCTTGTACAGATTGTGTATGAATCTACTATAACTATAGGATACCATATCCTCACGAGTTACTGCATTTATCCGAGTGATCCACAAACGACGAAAATCTCTCTTTTTCCTGCTCCTATCTCGATGAGAGGAACCCAAAGCTCTCATTCTTTGTTGAGTACTCGTTCGAGTAAGTCTTGAATGAGCCCCTATAAAGGTTGATACAAATAAACGATTTTTTTTTCGACGTCTTCGAGCTGTATATCCCCGTTTAACTCTGGTCATTAAATCAAATGAAACTTTCTTGAATAACTAATGTATTTCTCTTCTTTCAGTCATACTTTTCCTCCGGTCGATTAATAGCAAAACGGATTTTTCCGATATATAAAATATAAATTCCAATGGCTTTTGCTACTATGACCTTCCCGACCACAATTTTTACTTCCGGGTATCTTGCCTGGAAATAAGAAATTCTACTGCTGCTAAATAGTGGGTTTCCTCGTTTCTATGGCAACTTTTTAAACGGTGAGGTCCTCTCTATACACCGGAGCCTCTTCTTTCATTTCATCGAATTTTATTGTGAACTTGTATAGTTCACACTCTTTGGCTCTACCCCATCCTTTTTTCAATTAGAATTATTTTTTTTCTAATTATAATTTAGAAAGTAATAGTCCTTTTCACAAAAAAGCTATCCATACAGTGACGGCATTTAATTCTGTAAAGTGAAAGTTGGCTAGGTAGCTGACCCTGTTAGTCCGTTTTTTTTTCAAGAATAAGAATAGGAGCATAACCCTTTTGCTTCTTATAAGACTATTTCCTCCGCTTAATGGATAACTATTTGCTACCAATGGAGAATTGCTTCTCATCTAAAACGGAGTGATTGGATTTGCACCAATAGAAACCATAAATTACATTACATAATATAATAGGTAAATGATAGATCCTCATTTTTAGATAGTTATTTAGATAGTAAATTAAATGGCGGTCTTTCACTCTATCTATCCTATTCATTGGTAGTGTTCATTGATACTGGAAAAATTTTTTTCATTTCTTCAAACTCATGATCTGAACTGAACGAGTCGCACATACACCCTAGTACATGTTCCTCGACGCTGAGGACATCCTCGAAGAGCGGGGGATTTCGTGACATTTCTTATTGGCTGTCTTGCGTTTCTAATAAGTTGTTTAATGGTTGGCATGTCGTGTCTATATAATCTCATTCTAGATAGAATAGAGTGGGTTGGCTTAGATCGATCTTAACCTATCGATCTTAACCTGATGGTTGATGATTATGAAAGATTTCTATTAACTATCAAATCACGGAAAATTAGAATTTTGAAATGGAATTATATATTTATATAAATATATAATCTCCAGTATTCTCATCTTCGACCGCTACAAGATCAACGATGCCATGAGCTTGGGCTTCTGTTGCTGACATAAAAACATCCCTTTCCATGTCTTCGGATATAACCCATAAAGGGTTGTACGTTCTTTGTACATAAACTTTTGTGAGGTTTTCGCGAACCTTCAACAGTTCTTCTGCTTCCAGGATAAATTCCCCTGTTTGTGACTCAAAAAAAGAACTAGCAGGTTGGTGAATCATAACCCTGATGATATTGATATAACATCATGAACGATTCTTCTATGCGTATCTCGCACGATTTGATTAAAGTAAGGGGGAATCAAAATAACAAGAAGAAATTAAACAACCGTACGGGCATATTTTGTACATTGCATACGGCTCTGCAATGGAATTTGTTTTTTCTTCCTTTCCTTTTGCAATAGAATTTCTTCTATCGAAAAGAAGAAATATAACTCATATGATCCAAATGTTTAGATGATCCATTTACCACCCTTCCTTTCGTAGTAGTAAAGAAAAATACTATGATGGTTCTGTTGCTTTATTTTACTTTATTATATATATATAATTTAATATATTATATAATATATAATTTATATAATTATATAATTTATCTATTTATCTTGTCTGTGGTTTAGCAATCCCAAAGTTTCTTTTTGATACGATCCAAGAAGTATAAAATAAATTTTTCCATTTTTTTTTACTCTTTCTCTGATAACATAAAGATAAGAAAGAGACTTCTGGTGTGGAAGAAAAATGGTTTGTGACGCTGAAATTAACTCTTGACACATAAGATCAAGATCCAATTGGTAATAACCCTTCTTTTTCATACTATTATCTCAATACAAAATCTCATGTTAGGAAAAAACAATAATGGTTTGCTCATATCGAACTCGAAGTGCCATGCTATTATTACTTATTCTTTTTTTTTTATTATTTGATTCATATTCGATAGAGCGAAGGCATAGTCTTCTTTTTTTTTATAAAAAAACTCATTGGCGCCAAGCGTGAGGGAATGCTAGACGTTTGGTAATTTCTCCTCCGACCAAAATGAAAGACCCCATTGAAGCTGCTAATCCCATGCATATTGTATATACATCGGGTACCACAAATTGCATAGTGTCATAAATGGCTATTCCTGGTACTACCCATCCGCCTGGAGAGTTTATAAACAAATAAAGATCCCTAGTAGCATCTTCTATGCTGAGATATACCATGAGACCAGCAATTTGATTCGAGATCTCGCTATCAACCTCTTGGCCTAAAAAAAGTAGTCTTTCTCGATGAAGTCGGTTGATTAGGGCAAAATTTTATCCCTGTGTAACCGTACGTGCACCTTTGGATGCATACGGTTCAAAAGAGAAAAAAATCAATGTGTCGATTCCAGTCTTATTTCTTTTTTTTCTAACTGTTTTTCTAATGAAGCGTTTTGCTTTTCTTCCATTTTTTTTTTTTTTTAACATGAGTTTTGGCCTCCTTCCCGTTCCCTATATTCTATAATGTATAAAAAGTAAAAAAAAAAAAAAAGAATTTTCGTAACTTATTGAACTAACTTCTCATTGATGTATTGTTTCATAAAAATTCAAATCACGATGTAATTTTCTTGTTCCTGAATGGGTCCTTTCAATTATTTTAGGTTTTTGTTCTACTCCGGGGGAATATTTGCCCGAATTATATTTGCACATATAGGGCAAATGATTTCAGTACTGCTTATTTTTTTTTTTCAATTCGTTTCATACCTTTACCCAAACGATTCCATGTATTCATCATAGTACTTGGTAGACAGTTTGAGATTATACCTTTTGAGATTATCTCTATAGTAAGGCTAAGAATAGCCTATGATACAAGTGGTAATTATATCGTGTAATCGTATCGTATAGATCATATAGTATTTAGTATTATATATATATATATTATAAATAATAATTAAATTAAATAATTATATTATATTTCAATATTTAAATTTAATATTACTACATTTACATCAATATTTATATTACTACAATTACACTCCCATTCTAGTACTTTACTCTTACCATTCCCAATTTGGTATTCTATGAGCGGAGCCTGTATACTTTAATTTTCTCAGTCCAAGTAAACCATCAATTAGAATAATTGATAATATTGATCCCCAATAGGAATTGATCTAATTGTGCTTCACGCTCCGAATTTTTGATGGTTCAATCAATACAATATTGAATTGAATATA